TTTCATATTTAAGAAGAGTTCCTTTGCTCCTATTCCTTCGGTTCGGTTGAGCTTATTTCTTCGGTCTCAGCTCAGACTAATAAGCCTTATTTACTGGCTCAGTAAGGGTAATAGCGACAATGTGTCCCTTCCGGGTTAGACCTTTCCTTTGTCAACACGCCTATATACGTCACTCGAAAGCACCTTATTCCCCACCTCATAAAAGAGAGGACGAGTTCCTTTCCCGGCTTGATTCAGTTCAGTTACTCGCCTGAAAAGTGATTCTACCTCACCCAAGAAAGGTTTTGCATGAACGTCTTTCCTCTCGGAAATAGAGGGATTGGTCTTCTCTTCTTTCAGACAGGGATTATCGGAGATAGTTCAGTAGATGCAAAGGTTGACTCCTTTTTAACTTCTTTTCGAAGCATTCCATTTCGTATGTTAGCTGGCCAGTCCGTAACCAGAAAAAGTGGTTTATTACCTATGTCCGTTCTTCCATCAGAAGCCTAAAATGGTTGCTCTTTCTTCACTCTCAAAACTTTTTCAATTCAATTAGCTTGGCGAATAGCTTTCCTTTAGCCTGAAAGTAAGGGTATCAGATCGAGCTTTCTTCCTGGTCTAGCACCATAGCCCTATGTTCTTATTCTTGCTGCTTGGCCCAATGCCTTAGCCTTGAGTCATTCCGCTATCATTCGAAATGGTCTATGTCGGAGAAAGTTAAATATCCTCTGATATTACATCTCTTAGTCCAGTCTGTAGAAGTGGTGCATTTCTTTATGAGGGAAAGGCTTAACGCCCTCTCATCTAAGGCCTAAAACTGATGAATCAAAGCCTATCGTCTCAGCCTTTTCAGCTGCCTAATCCGATAAGCCTTCCAATGGTCCAAGGAGTTCTAACAATCGGGGAAGCCTTTGCCCTTGCTTTAGTTAGTTTCCCTCCTGACCCGAAAGCTGGTAGTGTTGTTCCTGGCCTCGGCTCATTCCCTTCAGTTTTTAAGTGAAAGCTCAATCCCATCTGTTCATGTTCACAAAGACAGTTGCAAGAATCGGAGGATGCGCAAGAATGAATATATGCGGAGAATCCCTGCTACTAGCACTAAGACGAATTCCGTCTAGTAAGCCTAGAGGTCTTAGAGATGCTGTTGAGAATCGTCATTAGGAAAGAAAGGCTGCCCTTCGTGCTCCACAGTCTCATATAACATAGGTAAATGGCATCTTTCTTCTGCCTAATAAGTGCAGAAAGCAGCACTGATCCCCGGAAGCATCGTGAACCTGCTGCGAGTATCGGCCACTACATTGGTCTTGCCCGGTTTATAAAATTCAAGCAATTTGAGCACTGGTTCGCTCGATATTGCTCTCTTCAGCTTGTCAAAATTAGACAATCAGGAGACCAGAAATGGTTCCGGTATTTCTTCAATAAGTCTGTTAACACTACGACTTTCTTCGAATAACTTTCAATAAAAGGCCGATAATAGTTTGCCAAACCCAAGAAAAAGATCTCAATTCAGTGACCTTAGTGGGCGTAGGCCGCTCAAGAATAGCCTTGACTTTTCTTTTATTGCACGCCTTTTTTCGGTTCCTGACTCCTTTGGTATAGGGATCTGTTGAATCGCTCTCACCCGCTCTGGGTTAGTCTTGACACCCCCTTTAGCTTTAGACACAATATGACCAAGCTCTTTTTTCTGTTACCCCAGGAAGGAAATAAATGCAATATTCCCAGCATCTATTAGAGACCTGCGGTGAGCAACATGGTAAAATCTATGCTTCGAAAAGACAGTAGGGTCATCAAGATAGATGAGCCTCTTCTTGTCCTTAATTAACATCCCTGAAAGCAAAATCCATAGCCCTCTGGTTCAGCATTGATTAGACCGGCATTCTTGGGTATGCAAAGGTGCCCCCTGGAGTGGTTAAAATTGTCTTTGCTTTACCCTCTCCCCTTGAGAATCCGTCTAGCATGGATAGCATTTCTAAGCCTTTAACCCTTTGTTTGCAGCATTCTATCCATGTTTGGAACAGGTAGTTATCCTTCAAAGACGAAAAATTCGAGTTCCAGAAGTAAACACAAAGTCTTATATCTCCATTTTTTTTTCCAATTAGAACCGAGTTAGCAACCCCATCTAGGATATATCAAAGACAGAAATAGATTACCGCTTTTTTATATCTTTATTGATGATTGGCTTCAGCTTAGGATTGACTGGCCTTATTCAACTACCAGCAAAAACATCTCTAAACAAAATTATAGCACCATGCCAAATGTGTCCGAATAAGAAAAGCAAATGAAGTATGTCCAAAAGTAAACCAACCCCTTAGACTGCTCCGCTGTAAAAGCCGGCATTTATGGAACTGTTGCCACCAAGAATGTGTCCTCTGGCCTTGGGGACCCCATCCTCGGCTTGGGCTAAAGCCAGTTCTCGCTGACCCTGGGAGATCTCGTGTACGTTCTCTTCGATGTAGTTTCCTGCCCTGCGGTTTCCTTCTCTGGTCTCTTTGAGTGGAAGTTGGATGTGGTCTTACTTTACTCTTCTTGTTTTACGCTCGCCCTCTCAAATAAATAAGAATGAAAATTTTTCTGTAAATCCTCATCATCCTATACTTTTTTTTTATATTTCTTCTATAGGCGTGAAATGAAATAAAGTATATTCTCGAGGGTTCCTCTCTTCTCTCTATATGAAAGCGTGCAAACATGCCTTCTTGGCAAAGAGGGCATATTCTAAAATCCAAGTTAGCCCAGCTCGACTCAGATATCGAATCAAAATGGATTTTTGTATAACCAGCTCCGGGAATCCATAGATGGATTTTGAAGAGTAAAACGTAATCGAATGAATCGATGCCAATGAGTACGACATATGAGCTCATACCTTATGTGAGCTTACCGTTACTATTACCCCTTTTTTATCTTTAGCTTAAAGAAAGGCCTTTCATTTACTATTAGCAAGATGTTATTCCCCCGGTGGAACCTAATCTTCGGTCACATTCTCAATGAAAAGCTAGTGCCGGAGAAAACATCTAAAGAGCTAGCCCACCTGGACTCGATCCTTCACTTCTGCTCATCCCAGAGAATCTATTTGATCAATAACCGGTATTTCTCTTTCCAAAGCTCGATCAATATCCACTTTATGAGGGAAAGAATCTACTTTCTGAGCTCAACGGTCTCTCCTAGCACGAGAGAAGGGGTCTCAGAGGCCAATCAAACACGTTTTAAGGCATAGTTCAGGGGGAAGACGAGTCGGATCCCATGGACAGGCTTTTAAAGTGGATAGATAAAGTACTATCATAGAATCGACATTTGTTGCGGTGGTATTTATTGAATTGAATTCAACTCAAGTGGGCAAGGGAGGGTTGGTAAACGTAGAGAGATAGTAGCTTTAGCCACTTTATCTTCTCTCCTGATTGTTGTCTAAGTCTATATCATAGCTAGCGCATACTTGCATCTGTTATTACAGAAAGGGCTTGATGAAGACCACCCCCTGGTTAGTGATTGGGCACCCGCTTCCTTTACCTTTACGGCGTAGAATCGGCTTCCTTTAGAGGGAGATGAGCAACACAGTGCGTGCGTTCCAAACCAACTGAGCTTAGCGGCCGACCAAGCTGAGCAACCGGCTGGGAAGAGGAAAGATCAACGACGAAGTTACTAGCTACTAGTTGGAAAGGACAAGACTACCTTTCATACATTTCTACTGGTCCAGAATTCGAATAGCGAACGAAAGACCAGGAGATTGGATATAGAAAGCACTTCCAGCAGGGTTGACGGCTGTGTGGCCCTCATTCAGCTGGAAGTAGGAAATAAATCCCGGCACGACCGATGACTTAGTCTCCTTCTACGCTTCGACTCAACCACCTACCTAACTTCAACGAAAAGATCCGATAGATAGCAGCTACCTAAGGCGCCCTTCACCAATCACGGTCTTTTATCTAGTAAGTCCTAGTACTATGTTCTCCAAGCTTTACTATAATAGAATAGGCAGGCCCTTTAGAGAACAGTAGAATGTTGGGTTAGCTCTGCCTTGTTGTGATAGGGGGAGTCACTCTTGCGTTCTCTCTTGGGTAGGCCAGTCTCGCTCTCTCTTGTCGGTAAGTATATCTGTTGTGGTATTGCTGTCGTGCCGTGCCGTTCCAGTAGTGTTTGTGAATTAGTCCTTTTGAAGGGGGAATGCAAAAAGGTAAATAAAGACCATAGCCAAAAACAATGGATTCCCGGGGCCCGAACGAGAGCAGAGGCAGGTATTCTCATAAAAGAAAGAAAGGAAAACAGGCAGGGAGGTAAGAGCGAGTAAGACTAGGTTATAGCAAGACAACAGAGGCTCTTACCAGAGGAAGAGGTTTCAGAGTCGGAGGGGAGAGTGAAACTAGCTCCATTTCCAACGAATGGAATACGCGAACGAGTTCGATCCGCTATAAGTATGCCGGTATCTATACTTATACGCTCCGGAACGTGCTAACTTTTCTTCACAGTTGAGGGTGCCGAAGGAGCTCTTTCAAGAGCCCACCTCGAATACTAAAGAAAGGAGTGGCTAGACAGGCATCCAAAGGATGAGGAGGCAGGAAGAATAAAGAAAGTAACATTAACCAGAATATACGTTGCTTACGGCACGGCAGAGCCAAAGCCTTACGCCAAGGATCAAGCACTGAACAAGACCAAAACGGAAGACGGGAATCTATGATAATTGGAGATCTTCACTCAAGATAAAAGCAATCGACACCAGGTAACCTTGCATTTCTTTTTATAGGGGAATAAAGTGCCTTGCTTCATAGCTAAGCGGGAAAGGAATTGACTTGCTAAAACCGCTTACGCCTTTTCGCCCTTACCATACTAAAAAAAAGAAAACTAAAGCACCAACTGCGGATAAGGCGATAAGACATCAAAAGTTACAAGAAGAAAATCCGGTAAGGAAGGTAAGTCAGACCGGCAATGCCGCATCCACGCCTCAAGAGGAAAGAAAGAACATAGCATAGGTCAACCGAAGCCAAGGGAAAGTGATCCAAAGCTAACTCTAACTAGGAAAGGTTCGCAAGACACTTGTTTATTACGACTACGGCTATTCAAGATCAGGAATAGGCTGTGGGCCTAGCGTGTGAGATGACTGTCTTACCTTTCGTTTTGAAACATTCTCCTTTTTATGGCTAGGCTAAAGACCAAGGCAAGATCGATGAAAGTCGAAAGTAGAAGGAACTACATCAAGAAGTTTCCCTACTACCGCTTGTTTACATAAAAACATGAGTGAAGAGTGGGCAGGGCAGGAGGACTCAGAGGAATCGGAGTTTCAACTATTATTATTATGCGATTTATAACCAAACTCAACAGATTCAATGGCAGCATTAACTCTCCCTCGTTCGTAGAAAAAAGAGTAAGCAACAGAATCGCCTAAGCCCGAAACTCCTATCGTCACAGCTAGCGAACTACCCTCAGCTCACTGAAACTGAACTCGCCTAAGGGTCAATCCAGCCTTTGAAACTAGTTCTAAAATAAATCTATTCGAGCCCTTGAATCTATCTATTCCGGCTACAGAGCCTTCTCAATCTCACTCTGCTTAAGACCTCTAATGCCGACTCTCTTTTACTTTTAGGTTTATAAAGGTAAAGAACGAAGGAGTTGCTTGTGAAAGAAGGGGATGAAGTGTCTGGTTTGATAGAACCAGGGGCATGCTTTACGTCTGCCTTCAGCAAGTACAGAGCTAGAAAAAAAGGTATATAATATGAAGTAACTAGCCAAGCTCTAAGATTAGCAGTCGATTCCATAAGCATAAGAGAAAGAATAAGACATGAGATTGGGAATTTGTAAATATGTAATCGAGGGGCGCGAACGAATAGACTAAAGTAGTCCTTTTATTACATAAGCTTTTTCTTACCAGTCAAGTAGTACAACAGCTGAAATACTACCTAACTTAACAGTGTTTGCATCGGTCCATACAGCTGAGATTACTTGCTGTAAAAGCGGTGGGGAGAATTCGAGAGAGAGAGAGTCGGTGTTGTTCTCTTTAACACTCCCCCTCAACACTGACTCTTTTTCGACTTCATTCTTGTAGTTATGCCGAGCTGTCTCTGGAATTCCTCGAACTTTGTTGTACTTAGCCCTTAAGTGAAAATATCCGCTACTTGATTACCAGTGTAAATTTTCTCCATAGATTTTTCCTGTAAAACCTTTTCTCGTACGAAGTGGTAATGCACTTCCACGTGCTTTGTTCTCGCATGAAACACTGGATTTTCTGCCATGCGAATTGCTGACTGATTGTCGCAATGCAGTGACACCGCATAGTCAACAGGCTGGTGAATATCCTTCATGAACTGCATCAACCATTTCCTGAGCCGCCATAGCTGCTGTTCTATACTCCGCTTCTGTGGTTGACAGTGACACCGTCGGTTGTCTCTTGCTGCACCAATAGACTGCTCCTAAACCAAGCCTGAACACGTTTCCAGTTGTTGATCGACGCGTGTCGTGATCACCAGCATAGTCGGCGTCGCAATAGCCAACTATCTTACACTGTTCTCCTTTCTTATACAGAAGACCATAGTCAAGTGTTCCTTTCATGTACCTCAATATTCGTCGAAAGTGAGGTTTCTTTGGATTTTGCATGAATCGACTAACCACTCCAACTGCATATGCGATGTCGGGCCTTGTCAGGGTTAGGTAGATCAAACTCCCAACTAATTGTCTATACATAGTCGTATCTTCCAAATCTTTGCCTTATGCTGAACATAGCTTAGCATTAACCTCCATTGGTGTCGAGATAGGCTTGCAGTTGAGCATTCCATATTTTTGCAAAAAATCTCTAGCATATTTCTGCTGACCCAGAAAGAAGCCTTTCCCTGTTCGATCTACCTCGAGTCCAAGAAAATGCTTGAGCTCTCCAAGTTCCTTCATTTGGAAGCGTACTGATAGATTTTCCTTTGTTCGACGAATTTCCTCTACATCGTCTCCAGTGATGATGAGGTCATCCACGTAGACCAACACTATCGCCAACTTACCATCTCGAGCCTTAACGAATAGGCTAGAGTCTGCAGGCGCCACTGAATATCCACTTTGAACCCCAAATTTTGCTCCCGCTTTAACCCTACAGAGCTAATTTACACACGTAATCAGGGTGAGCTTGACTCTCGAACCCTTGTGGCTGCTCCGTGTAAATTTCTCGATCTAATTCTCTATGTAAGAAAGCATTCTTCACGTCCATCTGCCACAACTTCCAGGACTTGCTTGCTGCAAGCGCTAGCAGGACACGTACGGTGGTCATCTTTGCCACTGGACTGAAAATTGAATCATAGTCCAGACCGTACTGCTGTGAAAACCCTCGTGCATCACAAGTTGGCCCCATCGTCTAGTGGTTTAGGACATCTCTCTTTCAAGGAGGCAGCAGTTGCGGGTTCAGGTGCGGCTAAATCAATATCCCCGTCTGGGGTTGGCGGAGTTGGTAGGAAGCACGGTTGGCGATAAGCTGGTACTGGTTTCATTCTTTCTATTCAATAAAGATCTCTTCCCGGAACTGGTATATAAAATATACTAAAAATGTAGGCACACGTTGGCACAGTTCTGTAAATAAGAGATGTCTCATCCGGTTGAGCTGTCGCAATCAGTCTTTCTCTTCCTGGTAGCAGTACGAATAGGAGATCCAACATGACTGTCTTAAGCCTTAAGCAATCAGGGTTAAGCTAGCTCATTGCCAGAAAGCAAACAGGAGCTTTTAGCCAACTATTGCATCAGCGATCAGCCTATTCAATGGCAAGACTTGTATGGATCGGGTGGAAACCAAGTGCAAGATCATTGCTGTTCGGTCGATCAGGAAGGCAGAAAGACAACAAAATCTTGTATCCGTCACCATCTATTCTAGCTGATGCTGATACCTTGACTTCTCTTTCCCCCTACCCTCCTTGCGCGCATTTGGTGCGCTATTGAAGAAAAGAACATTTCTAATAATATTGTAGATAATCACAGAACGCTTCGCATTGGCTAGCTTGCTTGGCCGCACACATATAGATTCAAATAGCCTATTCATGGATTACTCTTTTTGCGATGATTAAAAAATGTCAAGCTTCACAAGGAAATATCATATCATATAATGACGATAAACGACCAAGTCGTCACTTTCATCTACATATAGAAAGTGCAATCGAGCAAGCATTTATGTAGTACGATCAATCAAGCCTACCGCTGATAGCGCGGCCATTGATTTCAAATTTCTTTCTTTTGTTAATCGAGATTGGGTTGGTGTTTCGCTACGCCCCTCCGGAGAGTACAAGATCAAAAGCTTTGCATGAACATTGAAAGAAGGACCAACGATGACCCTATCCTAAAGGAGAAGGAGGAGTAGGAGCTAGCTTGAATTGAGAATCGAATGATTACGAGATAGACAATGAGAGAAAGGAGAGCACTTAGACAATTCACTTTGAGTACAGGGAAGTTTGCTGGTAGGAATTCTTCAGGACGTATTACTCTTTTTCACCGAGGGGGTGGATCGAAGCGATTGCAGCGAAGAATTGATCTGAAACGAAGCATTTCGTCTATGGGCATTGTAGAAAGGATAGAATATGACCCTAATCGTTCTTCTCGAATCGCTCCAGTACGATGGAAAGGGGGGGCCCACCAGAGAAAATGCAACACGATAGAAGAGTTCGCTCCGCCGAAAAAGAGACTCGAATCTACCACGACCACCATCCGCGGTCCATTTGTGGTCTCTTCCCTGCCCGGGAAGGTGGATCAAAGAAAGGTAGCTTGCTTCTCTCCTGGACTGATGGCGGTTTATGTAGTGGTCGGCCTTCCTACCAGAATGCCTTCTTGGTCGAAGAGCCACTTTACTAGTAAGGGCGCAGGAAGCAAAAAAACTTGCGCGAAGGACGTTTTCGTCTCTGCCTTCTCCTCTCCAAAGGCCAAGGGAGAGACTGCATCCCTTTCCTTCGGTAGCTCTTTTGGTTTCCCAAGGATAGCGGTAGCTGGGGCAAAGCCCGCTTTCTTCGTTTTTCGAATGAGAGATAAAGTAAGAGGAAAAAACACGTTCTCTCTTTGCGAGATCCGAAAGTGGAGAACGCATAGCATTCTCTGGACACATAGAATCAAACGTAAAGCAGCGCTCTCTTGGCAGAGTTTTAGGCGGCAAGAGATTTTAGGGCTTGTTGGAGCTTCTGAGCATAACGAATCGAAGCCGAAGACGGATCAAGGCTTTTATACCAAGGCGATAGACGAAGGACCGAAGAATGGAACGTGCAAAGTCGATCGTGCACCTGTCACTTATATAATAGCCAGTCATCAATTGGAAGCGGGCAAGATGGTGATGAATTGCGATTGGTCTAAACCTTCGACTAGCGACTTATTGCGACCTGCCCAGAATGCCAATACATACTAAAACCTTGTTCACACAGCGAAAAAAGGCCGAGTAGAAGAATAATAAAATCAAATTTTGTAGTAATCTTATTATTCTACTTAGTGTATTTAATAACCTATCTTTATATCCAGGTGTTATACAAGGGTTTTGTAGTTCCTTATTTATTTGCGTTCTTTTTTTGTCTTGGTCCCAATTCAATACTAAACAAGTCCGAACGAATTGAATATTTGTATCAGAAATCCCTCGAATTGGTTTACCATTTCCATAAAGGATATAATTGACAACTCGAAGTTGCACATTATCCCTTTCCTGCAACAGATCCGGGGGAAAAAGCGTTGCTAAATTAATACCGTCCGTTATTTCATATGTGACGACAGGCCGAACTAAAACAAAATACTTTTTCTTACTAGGTGTGATCCGTTGAACATAGATCCAATTTTTCCATTTTTTTGATTCCTTAGAATTTTGTTTTCCTGCTCCTGGTGGTATCAAAACGCCACTATGTCGGGATATTTTATCTGTCTCTCCAGGAAAATGGATATCTCCAGAAAATATTTTAAGTTCTCTTCTTAAAAAAAAGCTAGGAGAATATGGATACTATAGTGCGCATGAGACCTCTATTAGTAAGCTAGGCCGAAGACTAGGAAAAAAGAACTAGCTCCAATCTAAGACTTTCTCGAGAACAAAGCCTTAGACTCTTCCTTCTTAGATGAG